GGGGAAGCATTCAAAATTGTAGAGTATACAGAAGAAGAAAAAAAAAGAGAAGAAGAAAAAGAGACGAAGAAAAGAACGGAGAAAGAGCGAATACAGATAGCAGAGGCCTGGGATACCGTTCCAATTACACAAGTAATAAGAGGTTGCATGTTACTAACTCAATCTATTTTTAGAAAATATATTGTATTACCTTCATTGATAATTGCAAAAAATAGTGGACGCATGTTCCTATTTCAATTTCCCGAATGGTTTGAGGATTTACAGGAATGGAATAGAGAGATGCATATTAAATGTACCTATAATGGTGTTCCATTATCCGAAACAGAATTTCCGAAAAATTGGTTGACAGACGGTATTCAGATAAAAATCTTATTTCCTTTCCGTCTGAAACCTTGGCACAAATCGAAACTACGATCATCTAAGAAAGGTTTAATGAAAAAGAAAAAAGAAAAAGATGATTTTTGTTTTTTAACAGTTTGGGGAATGGAAACTGAACTTCCTTTTGGTTCGCCCCGAAAAGGACCTTCCTTTTTTAAACCCATTTTTAAGGAAATTGAAAAAAAAATTGGAAAATTTAAAAAGAAGTCTTCTCGAGTTCTAATAGTTTTTAAAAGAAAAATAAAATTACTTCGAAAAGTTTTAAAAGAAACAAAAGAATGGGTTATCGAAAGTGTTATTTTTATAAAAAAAATAATAAAAGAACTTTCAAAAATTCTGTTATTTCGATTACCAAGAAGAGAAGTATATGAATCAAGTGAAATTAAAGAAGAAAAAGATTCTATAATAAGCAATCGGCTAATTCACGAATCGTTTAGTGAAATTGCATCTACGAATTGGACAAATTCTTCATTAACAGAAAAAAAAATCAAGGATTTGACTACTAGAACAAGTACAATTCGAAATCAAATAGAAAGAATTATAAAAGAGCAAAAAAAAGTAACTCCAAGAATAAATAATATTAGTCTTAAAAAAACAAGTTATAATGCTAAAAGATTCGAAAAATGGCAAATATTCAAAAAAAGAAATGCTCAATTAATCTCTAAATTACCTCTTTTTTTGAAATTTTTCATTGAAAGAATCTACACAGATATATTTTTATGTATCATTAATATTCCCAGAATGAATACAGAACTTTTTCTTGAATCAACAAAAAAAATGATTGATAAATCCATTTACAATAATGAAAGAAAACAAGAAAGAATTAATAAAATTAAGAAAAATCTAATTCCATTTATTTCGACTATAAAAAAGTCACTTGATAATATTAGTAACAGTCAAAAAAATTCACCTATTTTTTATGACTTATCCTACATGTCACAAGCATATGTATTTTTCAAATTATCACAAATCCAAGTTAGTAAATCGTATAAATTAAGAGCTGTTCTTCAATCTCAAGGAATCCCCCCGCCTGAAATAAAGGATTCTTTTGAAACACAAGGAATAGTTGATTCGAAATTAGGGGATAAGAAACTTCCGAGTTATGAAATGAATCAATGGAAAAAGTGGTTAAGAGGATATTATCAATACAATTTATCTCAGAGCAGATGGTATACATTAATACCAGAAAAATGGCGCAATACAGTTCATCAGCGTAAAAAGGAAAATTTTAGCAAAAGGCATTCATATGAAAAAGACCAATTAATTGATTTCAAAAAACAAAAACAAATTGAAGTATATTCATTATCTAATCAAAAAAGAAAAGAGAATTTGCAAAAATACTATAAATATGATCTTTTATCATATAAATTTCTTAATTATGAAAATAAAACGGAATACTTTTTTTATAGATCTCCGTTTCAAGGACGTAAGAAGCAAGAGATTTCTTATAACACGCATAAAGAAAATATACTGAGGAACATCCCTATCGATAATTATCTAGGAAAGGTCCATATTCTATATATGGAAAAAACGGTCGATAGAAAATATTTTGATTGGAACATTCTCAATTTTGATCTTAAACAAAAAGGCGATATTGAGGCCTGGGTCAGCAATGGGAATCAAAATACTCAAATAATTCCTAAAAAAGATCTTTTTTACCTTATGATTCCAGAAATCAATCCACCAAACTCCGACAAAGTATTTTTTGATTGGATGGGAATGAATGAAAAAATGCTAAAGTGTCGCATAGCGAATTTGGAACCTTGGTTCTTCCCAGAATTTGTGTTACTTTATAATGCATATAAAAGCAAACCTTGGTTTATACCAAGCAAATTACTTCTTTCAAATTTGAATAAAAATGAAAATAGTAGTGAAAATCAAAAACTAAATCAAAAGCAAAAAGGAAGTTTTTTGATACCATCAAATAAAAAGCATGAAAATCAAGGAGAAAAAGAACCCACAAGTCCAGGAAATCTTGGATCCGTTCTCTCACAACAAAAAGATAGTGAAGAAAATTATGCAAGATCAGACATGAAAAAGGGGAAAAAGAAAAAACAATACAAAAGCAGCGCGAGAGCAGAACTTGATTTCTTCCTGAAACGTTATTTGCTTTTTCAATTGAGATGGGACGATACTTTGAATCAAAGACTGATCAATAATGTCAAGGTATATTGTCTCCTGCTTAGACTGATAGATCCAACCCAAATTACTATAGCCTTGATTCAAAATAGAGAAATGAGTTTGGATATAATGCTGATTGAGAAGAATTTAACTCTTAACCAATTGATGAAAAAGGGAATATTGATTATAGAACCCATTCGTCTGTTTGGAAAAAACGATGCACAATTTATTATGTATCAAACCATAGGTATTTCATTGGTTCATAAGAGTAAGCACCAAACTAATCAAAAATACCAAGAACAAAGATATGTTTCTAAGAAGAATTTTGATGAAACTATTTCATCACACCAAAGAATAACTGAAAATAGAGACAAAAATCATTTGGATTTGGTTGTTCCTGAAAATATTTTCTCGTTTAGACGTCGTAGAAAGTTGAAAATTCTAAGTTGTTTTAATTCAAAGAATAGAAATGGTGAAGATCGAAATCCAGTATTTTGGAATGCAAAGGACGTAAAAGACAGCAGCCAAGTTTCGCATGACAGTAACCATTTTGATAGAGAGAAAAATCAATTAATGAAATTAAAGCTCTTTCTTTGGCCTAATTATCGATTAGAGGATTTAGCTTGTATGAATCGTTATTGGTTTGATACCAATAATGGCAGTCGTTTCAGTATGTTAAGAATACATCTGTATCCACGATTGAAATTTTGACATTTCGTGGATAATACATTTTTTCTATATATTCTATACCCTATATATAATAGGGTATATCAAAGCAAACAAATACATAGATCACATGTCTTGTCTCACATTTCATTCTAATATCCAATAGGAAATGAATAATGTCTCGATTAGATCTCGAAATGAATCAACAGAACCTTCTTTGTTTTAGGTCTAAATTCTTCGATGCGAAAATGTACCAATCCTTTTCTATCCCTATCTAAATCCAATTAGAAATTGGATTAATTGATTTGAATTCAGAAAATTAGGAGTTCATAAAGAAATTTGGATTAGATTATTGTATATACCAGATTCCAATTAATGGCATTATTATTATTGATCAATAAAATCCATATCTGTAAAAAGGGAAAGGGGATTTTTTTATGGTAACAAATTCATTCATTTCGGTTATTTCTCAAAAAGAAAACGAAGAAAACAGAGGGTCTGTTGAATTTCAAGTATTCAGTTTTACCACTAAGATAAGAAGACTTACTTCACATTTGGAATTGCACAAAAAAGACTCTTCATCCCAGAGAGGTTTGCGGAAAATTTTGGGAAAACGCCAACGACTGCTGGCCTATTTGTCAAAAAAAAATAGAAGACGCTATAAAGAATTAATTAGTGAGTTAAATATTCGAGAGATAAAAACTCGTTAATTTGAAGCGTGATACCATTTGAGCTTAGTCGTTTAAATTTTGATGAACTTCTTTTTACTTTCAGCAATGCATGGAAGAACGACTCGGGAAAAAACTTATGATTGCACCAACTACAAGAAAAGACCTGATGATAGTCAATATGGGCCCTCACCACCCATCAATGCATGGTGTTCTTCGACTGATTGTTACTCTAGATGGTGAAAATGTTATTGATTGTGAACCAATACTGGGTTATTTACATAGAGGGATGGAGAAAATTGCGGAAAATCGAACAATTATACAATATTTGCCTTATGTAACGCGTTGGGATTATTTAGCTACTATGTTCACAGAAGCAATAACCGTAAATGGACCCGAAAAGCTAGGCAATATTCAAGTACCTAAAAGGGCTAGCTATATCAGAGCTATTATGTTGGAGTTAAGTCGTATCGCTTCTCATTTGTTATGGCTTGGCCCTTTTATGGCAGATATTGGGGCACAGACCCCTTTCTTCTATATTTTTCGAGAACGAGAGTTAATATATGACTTGTTCGAAGCTGCTACCGGTATGCGCATGATGCATAATTATTTTCGTATCGGAGGAGTAGCTGCTGATCTACCTCATGGCTGGATAGATAAATGTTTGGATTTTTGCGATTATTTTTTAACCGGGGTTGCTGAATATCAAAAGCTTATTACGCGGAATCCTATTTTTTTAGAACGAGTTGAAGGCGTAGGCATTATTGGCGCAGAAGAAGCACTAAATTGGGGTTTATCGGGCCCAATGCTACGAGCTTCCGGAATACAGTGGGATCTTCGTAAAATTGATCGTTATGAGTCTTACGACGAATTTGATTGGGAGATTCAATGGCAAAAAGAAGGGGATTCATTAGCTCGGTATTTAGTACGAATCAGTGAAATGACAGAATCCATAAAAATTATCCAACAGGCTCTGGAAGGAATTCCAGGGGGACCCTATGAGAATTTAGAAATTCGACGCTTTGGTAGAATAAAAGACCCTGAATGGAATGATTTTGACTATCGATTTATTAGTAAAAAACCTTCTCCAACTTTTGAATTGTCTAAGCAAGAACTTTATGTAAGAGTCGAAGCACCAAAAGGAGAATTGGGAATTTTTCTGATAGGAGATCAGAGTGTTTTTCCTTGGAGATGGAAAATTCGACCACCGGGTTTTATCAACTTGCAAATTCTTCCTCAGTTAGTTAAAAGAATGAAATTGGCTGATATTATGACGATACTAGGTAGCATAGATATCATTATGGGAGAAGTTGATCGTTGAAATGATAATTGATACAACAGAAATACAAGCTATCAATTCTTTTTCCAGATTGGAATCCTTAAAAGAAGTGTATGGGATCATATGGATACTCGTACCTATTTTCACTCTTGTATTAGGAATCACACTAGGTGTACTAGTAATTGTTTGGTTAGAAAGAGAAATATCTGCAGGAATACAACAACGTATTGGACCCGAATATGCTGGGCCTTTGGGAATTCTTCAAGCTCTAGCAGATGGTACAAAACTACTTTTCAAAGAGAATCTTCTTCCATCTAGAGGAGATACTCGTTTATTCAGTATCGGGCCATCCATAGCAGTCATATCCATTTTACTAAGTTATTCAGTAATTCCTTTTAGCTATCGCCTTATTCTAGCCGATCTCAGTATTGGTGTTTTTTTATGGATCGCTGTTTCAAGTCTTGCTCCCGTCGGACTTCTTATGTCGGGATATGGATCAAATAATAAATATTCCTTTTTAGGTGGATTAAGGGCTGCTGCTCAATCAATTAGTTATGAAATACCATTAACTCTATGTGTATTATCAATATCTCTACGTGTGATTCGGTGAGACATAAAATTTCCCCTATTTATTTTCTTTATAGAAAGTTTTCTTTCTAGCAAGAAAGTGAAATGCGTTGAATATCTATATCTATTTTTGATTTTTTTTTGATTTTTATTCATCATGGGGGTTGATAAACTAAACCAGATAGTTATATGAGTGAAATAAAACGGCTTTCCAATTTGCTGTTAAAGGAATTGAATCTCATTTCCTATGTACAAGAATTAAAACATAAGCAGTGGAGACTGTTTACCCCAAGATTGGTTGATTAGTCATCATCGCTTGAAGCGGGTTCAAAAGATCAACTGTATGGGGTTTTTACTATCTATTTCTATTAGTATAGATGTATTACCCTAATTGGGAGATTCAAAAAAACGAGTGGATGGTTAGGAAGACCAAGATACACAAAGGATTAGTAATGGAGATTCTGTAAAATATCCAACTGGATATTTCTTTATAGAAAAGTAATTCGAATTGGGGCTTTAAGTTGGTAGAAATAATTAAGAAGTACTCCCTGCGATTTCGATCCAGAGTATGTTCCTATCCACCGATTAAGTAAATAACTATCAAGAACGAAGAAATCTTTTACTTTGGGTAATGTCCCTTTTTTTTTTTCTGAGAAAGGAGAATAGGAGCGAAATAAAATAGAAAGACTAGAATTGCAAAAAGAGATCTTTTTTTTATTCATAACTATTTGTATTTTTATTTTATTTAGAGAAATAAAATTCTTTTTTATGCAATGTCTACTTATTTTTCGTAATCGAAAATGATAGGTTGAAATATATATGTGATATTCCTCTAAAAAGTCTTTTTTTATTCAAGGATAAAGTTATTAATCAACAAAGAAAAATGAAAATTCTTAAAAGACGAGATCAATTCAGAAGCACTTTTTTATTATAAATCTAGCAGACAGAATTCCATTGGTCTAATTCTAGGCCTTAGGATAAGATAAGAGTTTGACTCTCTATCGATCCTACAAACACATCAAGATAAAAAATGTTGAAAGGTCTTTAGATTTTTTTGTGACCTATGAGGAGCCGTATGAGGTGAAAATCTCATGTACGGTTCTGTAATAGCGACGGGAACAGTGATGTTATCGTCGACTATGATTATCTAACAGTTTAAGTACAGTTGATATAGTTGAAGCCCAGTCAAAATATGGTCTTTGGGGGTGGAATTTGTGGCGTCAACCTATAGGGTTTATCGTTTTTCTAATTTCTTCTCTAGCCGAGTGTGAGAGATTACCTTTTGATTTACCAGAAGCAGAAGAGGAATTGGTAGCAGGTTATCAAACCGAATATTCAGGTATCAAATTTGGTTTATTTTACGTTGCTTCGTATCTAAATCTACTAGTTTCTTCATTATTTGTAACAGTTCTTTACTTGGGGGGTTGGAATCTTTCTATTCCATACATATTAGTTCCTGAGATTTTGGACATAACTAAAAGAAGTAAAGTTTTTGGAATAATAATCGGTATCTTTATTACATTAGCTAAAACTTATTTGTTCTTGTTCATTTCTATTGCAACAAGGTGGACTTTACCGAGACTGAGGATGGACCAACTATTAAATCTTGGATGGAAATTCCTTTTACCTATTTCTCTAGGTAATCTATTATTAACAACTTCGTCCCAACTTCTTTCACTGTAAAGGAATAGAATATTCTATCTTCACAACTTGTCTCAAACAAGAGAAAGAAACAAGTATAAAATTATTTATAGATATTCAGATATGTTCCCTATGCTAACTCAGTTCTTGAATTCTGGTCAACAAACAATACGAGCTGCC